TGTTAGTGTTTTAGGGTTCTTGTTATGAGGTTTTATATGTTTTGTTAGTATTATATTTGGTGTAATAATGTGGAAGTGATGTTGAGTTTTAGTGTCTGTTTGATATGTAAGATTAATACTGGGATAATATAATAATTTAAAATAATGTTAATATAAAATTTAAAATTTTGTTGGAATGCTTTGTATGCCTAGTGCTTAACTGATGTGCCTAGCTAGAGGATGTCCGGTTTTGGGGTTTGACGGAAATTAAATTCTTTGGTGATAGCATTTTTGGTGATAAGGGGGTAGGGGGTTTAATTATGAAGACTAGGCTTGGGAAAAGAGTAAAGCGTTACACGGGAGTGGGCATGTGAAGTGTGGTGTGTTGTTATGTCTTTTATGTCTTCCGATCATTCACTCTCTTGTCCTTTGCATGATAGACTGAAATTCCATGAAAACTTATCAAAGAATTAATAAACCATCATATCATCAATATTATTAATATGTCTTTAAACCATTGATTTATATTACTGCATCAAATTTCCGTCCGACGTTAACTTGAAACGAATGTCATGTTGATCTTTATAGTAGCTCTCGCTATGTCTGTCTAATCTGCTTAACGGTACTCTGTAAGCTCCGGCATGCTGATAAACCTCCCCTAAAAATAAAAATTACCTAATGCCAGTTACCTTCATTAAAATGCCGCGATTATGAGAAGAATTGCACTCAAGTCATCACATATGCCTCTACGAAAAGCATGGTTTGGCTGAATTAGGATTTAATGGACCTGAAGTAGCAACCAGTAGCCAGTCAGAGATTCGATAGGTACGACCGCAATTTATGGGCCTGCTCTGAAGGATAGAGTGCCTAGGTGGGCGGGATGGTGGTTTCTCGTGAGTGGAGGGTTAAGGTATTACTAATGGAAGGGATATGCTAGAACGATAGGCTTTTAGATTCACAAGTCATTGATGTTATGTCTATGTAATTTAAGGAATTAGTGTATTTATGTAAAAGTTAAGTGGTATGTTTTTATGTATTGTGTGAGTTAACATTGTTGGAGATATGCTAATGTTTTAGGTTGACATGTACTATTTAGATTAATGTATGTAGTAACAGTTGAGTTAATGTATCTACTTATATGCTAGGGGTAAAGGTTTTTAATGTACTTTATACATAGTTGTGTTTATGGATTGATCTGTATGGGGTTTTTCATTGTTTTTATGTATTTAGTGAGATTTGAGTTTAATGTATTTAGTAATGTTTGAGTTATTGGTCTTGGTTACCATTAATTTTATGTATTACTAGGATTATGTAATATTATACATTATATGTAAAACGCCCAATTTTGGGCAGTGCGAGCTGAGTATGATAGGTAGCTTAATACTGACATAAGTAATGATTTGGCAAAATCGAGGCTATGCAAATGGACTGGTGTGTTATGTCAGGAAGTAGTTTAATTAGAATATCAGCTTTGGGAGTTGATGGTAGGGTGTGTTGCCTTCTTCTTGATGTGTCCTAGGAAGGTATTGTACCTTCATTTTTGGCTTACAAGACCAATATTTTTGTTAAATTACTTGGACTCTTCATTTGGGCTCTAGTATGTAGTTTTCAAATAATCCGGCTAGGGGTATGAGGATAATGATTAGGAGGAAGTATGAAATTGATGCAATTTGGCCGATGATGATGAACGGTTGTTCTACTGGTTGTCCTCCAATTCAGGTGAGAGTTATTAGGTTGGCAGTTAGGATTCAGAATAGGGTTTGGGAAATTGGTCGAAATATTAGGCTTCGTTGTTTGGATGTATGGAGGAATGGGATAATGAGGAGGATTAAGATGGATGCTAATAGGGCTAGAACACCTCCTAGTTTGTTGGGAATAGATCGGAGGATGGCGTAGGCAAATAGGAAGTATCATTCTGGTTTAATATGTGGTGGGGTGCTGAGTGGGTTGGCAGGAGAGAAGTTGTCTGGGTCACCTAGTATGTCGGGTGAAAATAGTGCTAATGTGAGTAGGACAAGGAGTATGAGTATAAGGCCAAGTGCGTCTTTGATTGTATAGTATGGATGGAATGGGATTTTGTCTGAGTCGGGGTTGATTCCTGATGGGTTGTTGGAGCCTGTTTCGTGTAGGAATAGGAGGTGAACTAGTGCCAAGGCTGTAATAATAAATGGTAAGATAAAGTGGAAGGCAAAAAAGCGTGTGAGAGTAGCTTTGTCTACGGAGAAGCCACCTCAGATTCATTCTACTAGTGTTGTACCGATGTAGGGGATAGCGGATAGGAGGTTGGTAATTACGGTAGCCCCTCAAAATGATATTTGCCCTCATGGTAGGACATAGCCTACGAAAGCTGTTGCTATGACGGTTAGTAGGAGGATTACTCCGATGTTTCATGTTTCTTTATAGAGGTATGAGCCGTAGTAAATGCCTCGTCCTACATGGAGGAATAGGCATATAAAGAATATAGATGCTCCGTTGGCGTGTAGATTGCGGATTAATCAGCCGTAGTTTACGTCTCGGCAGATATGGGCAACTGATGAGAAAGCTGTTAGAGTGTCTGATGTGTAGTGTATGGCTAAAAATAGGCCTGTGAGGATTTGGATGATTAGGCAGGCTCCTAGTAGTGAACCGAAGTTTCATCAGGCTGAAATGTTTGAGGGTGCAGGTAGGTCGATAAATGAATGGTTGACGATTTTAATTAGTGGGTGGGTTTTACGTAAGTTAGTCATTAGGTTTTTGTAGTTGAAGGACAACAATGGTTTTTCATGCCATAGGTTATGGTTAGAGTCCATACTAAAATAATGAAAATAATAGTTGTTTTTTTATTTTCTATTTTATTGGTTTTTGGATTTGTGGCTTTTGCCTCTAAGCCTTCTCCTGTTTATGGTGGGTTAAGTTTGGTAGTAAGTGGGGGTTTGGGTTGTGCGATTGTTGTGAGTTTAGAAGATGTCTTTTTAGGCTTGATTGTGTTTTTGGTTTATTTAGGGGGTATGCTGGTAGTTTTTGGTTATACTGCCGCTATGGCTACGGAAGAATATCCTGAAAGTTGGGTTGGTAATACTGTTGCTTTAAGTATGTTGTTATTTGCTGTAATTGTTGAGTCAGCTTGATATTTAATGTCAGGTGAAGTTAAAGTTTTTATAGACATTGAGTTGTTTGATACTATTGGTGGTTATTGTGTAGGGCAAGATTGTAGTGGAGTGTCGTTGTTGTATGGTTGTGGAGGATGGGCTTTAGTGTTGTTAGGTTGAATCTTGTTTATTACCATTTACATTGTGTTGGAAGTTGTTCGTGGTTGTAATTAGACGATTATTATGATGATTGGGATAGAAATAATGAACGATAAAAAGTAGGTTTTGATAAGACCTTTTTGGGTTGAAGAGATGTATGAAGATATGGTGCTGTGGAGGTTTGCTTGGCCTTTTGGTCCGGTTTTTTCATATCAGTTTAAGTCAATTAGTATGGTAGCGATATGTTGGCCTAAGTATAAGTTTGCTAGTGGGTATAGACGGTGGAAGAGGTGGGTAAAGTATCCTAGCATGTTGGAGAAGTTATGAGTATGGATGTGTGATATTATTAGTGATTGATTAGTTGTTGAGTTTAATTCTATTGCGATTAGTAGGCCTGTAATGGTAACAATTAGGGCTGAGAGTTTGGAGATAGGAGGTATGGTTAGTGGAATTATTGATGTTGGTGGAATATTCATTGTTAGGATGAAGCCTGCGAAAATGCTTCCTATAGCTAGGCGAATAATGGGGTTAATGAGGTTTGGGTGATTTTCGTTGATGGGAGATATAGGGAGGAATCGGGGTTGATTTAGGAGGGCGAAGTAGATGATCCGTAGGCTGTAAACTGCAGTTAGGGCTGTAGCAATGAGTGTAATAATTAGGGCTCATGTGTTTGTGTGGGATGTATTTATGGCTTCAATGATAGAGTCTTTGGAGTAGAAGCCTGCTAGGAAAGGGGTTCCTATTAGTGCTAGGCTTCCGGTGATGAGGGCTGATGAGGTAATTGGTATGATGTTTAGTAGTCCTCCTATTTTTCGAATGTCTTGTTCATCATTTAGGTTGTGAATAATTGAGCCTGAGCATAAGAATAGTATTGCTTTGAAAAAGGCGTGGGTGCAGATATGGAGGAATGCTAGGTAAGGTTGATTTAGTCCAATTGTCACTATTATTAGTCCTAGTTGGCTTGATGTTGAGAAAGCTACAATTTTTTTGATGTCATTCTGTGTAATAGCACAGATAGCGGTGAAAAGTGTGGTAATGGCTCCTAGGCATAGGGTGGTGGTTAAAATGGTTTGGTTGTCTTTGATTATAGGGTGAAATCGGATTAGTAGGAAGATTCCTGCTACGACTATTGTACTTGAGTGTAGAAGGGCTGATACTGGTGTGGGGCCTTCTATGGCGGAGGGTAGTCAGGGGTGAAGGCCGAATTGGGCTGATTTGCCAGTTGCAGCAATTACTAGTCCTAGTAAGGCTAGTGTGTCTATGTTGGTTATGAAGATGTGTTGTAGGTCTCAGGAGTTATTATTGATCATTAGTCAGGCTATAGCTAGTATGAATCCGATGTCTCCGATTCGGTTGTATAGGACCGCTTGTAGGGCTGCTGTATTAGCATCGGTGCGTCCAAATCATCAGCCGATTAGTATAAAAGATATGATGCCCACTCCTTCTCATCCAATGAATAATTGGAAAAGGTTGTTGGCCGAGACTAGGATAATTATTGTTAGTAAGAATGTAATTAGGTATTTGAAGAATCGGTGGATGTAAGGGTCTGAATGTATATATCATAGTGAAAACTCTAAGATTGATCATGTGACATATAGTGCGATTGGGATAAAGATAATTGAGAAATAGTCTAGTTTAAAACTTATTGTTAAGTTGAGGGATTCGATGGAGAATCACTGTCAGTTGGTGATGGTTGATTCTTGCCCTGTATTGATGAATAGGAGAAGAGCTGGTAGGCTGGTGAAGAAAGCTATTTTTACTGTGGTTTTACAATAAAGTGGGAAGTTACTTGTTTTGTTAGGGAAGACTAAGTTGTAGATTAGTGGAAAGGTTAGTATAGCAATAGCTAGAAGTATAGTGGAGTTAAAAATGAAGTTAATTACTTTTATTTGGAGTTGCACCAAAGTTTTTGGTTCCTAAGACCAATGGATTGCTTCTATCCTTTAAAAGTGAGAAAGCCATAGTGGTTAGGTATGGTATCAAGAGTTAGCAGTTCTTGGAACTTTCTCGGCATATAAGAAGGGTTAAACTTCTATGTTTAGATTCACAATCTAATGTTTTTGTTAAACTATATTTGCAGTATGTAATTCCTAGGATGAATTTGGGATTTATTGAAATAATAAGTAGGGGGATTATGTGGAGTATTATTAGGATATGTTCTCGAGTGAAAGATGGTTTTATAGGATATAGGTGATGGGTGAACTTTCCTCGTTGGGATGTAATTAGTATATGTAAGGAGTAGAGGGCTGTGATTACTGTGTTAGCTCCCAGTAGGATAATGGAGAAGTGCGATCATGAGAATGATGAGATGATGACTGTCAATTCTCCGAGGAGGTTAATTGTTGGGGGTAAAGCTAGGTTAGCTAGGCTTGCTAGTAGTCATCATGTGCATATCAGTGGAAGAATTAGTTGTAATCCGCGTGCTAAGATTATAGTTCGACTATGAATTCGTTCATAATTAGTATTGGCTAGGCAGAATAGTATGGAGGAGGTTAGGCCATGGGCGATTATTAGGGCAGTGGCACCTATGAAGCTAAGGGTTGATTGTATGAGAGCGGCGATGATTACTAAGGCTATATGGCTGACTGAGGAGTATGCGATGAGAGACTTTAGGTCTGTTTGGCGTAAGCAAATTGAGCTTGTTATAACTATGCCTCACATGGATAGTACGATAAACGGGTAGTATACGTGAGCTGTAATAGGTTGTGTGAGGATAGTGATTCGTATAATTCCATATCCTCCTAGTTTAAGTAAGACGGCCGCAAGCACTATTGAGCCTGCAATTGGGGCTTCTACGTGTGCTTTAGGTAGTCATAGGTGTAGGCCGTATATTGGTATTTTGACTATGAATGCGACTGTGCATGCGTATCATAGGATTGAGTTAGGCATAGAGAATTCTATGGGTTTTGGGTTTATGATTAAGGTTAGGATGTGTAATGTCCCGATTTTCGAGTGTAGGTAGAGGAGGGCTACTAAAAGTGGCAGGGATCCTGTTAAAGTATAGAAGAGGAAATAAAGGCCAGCGTTAAGTCGTTCATTTTGGTTACCTCATCGAGTGATAATAATTAATGTAGGAATAAGGGTGGCTTCAAATATGATATAAAATATAATTAGCTCTGATGATGAAAAAGCTATAATGAGGAAGGATTGTAGGATGATTAATATAGTTAGGAAAGTTTTTTTTCGATTTAGTGGTTCTTTTATGAGATGATTTTGGCTAGCGATTATTATTAGAGGTAGAAGTCAGCATGATAGGACTAGTAGTGGGCCGGATAAGGAGTCTATGTAGAAGGAGCTGCTGTAGCTATAACCTAGGTCGGTGCTATGGTATAGCAGGGTTAAGCTGGCGATGCTGATTAGTAGGCTGTGGGCTGTAGGGTTGATTCATACTCATGGCTTTTTGGAGTATCAGGTTAGAGGGATTAGTATAATGGTTGGAATTAGGATTTTTAGCATTGTAGAAGGTTTAGGTTTTGTACGTAGTCATTTCCGTAGTTGTTTGAGGTTTTAACTAGAAGAGCTAGGCCCACTCCTGCTTCGCATGCAGAAAATACAAGTAAGATGAGTGGGGCTATTGAAGCGGAGAATATGTGGAAGTGAGAGATGAGAAGGGCTATTAAAATGAATAGGGAGAGTATTATTCCTTCTAAGCATAGGAGTGTGGATATTAGGTGTGAGCGGTAGATGAGAACTCCTGCTAAGGCTAGTAGAAAGGCTATGATGAGATTTAGGTTGATTAATGCCATAAGGTGTTCATGGGTTAGGACCATGATGGGTTGAGTCGAAATCAAACATCTTGATTAGATTAAACACCTATTCAGTTCATTCTAGTCCTTTTTGAATTCATTCGTAGGCTAAGCCGGCAGTTAATAGGATGATGAGACAGTATGCTAGGATGAGGGTTGAGTTGGGAGTTGGAAGTTGGATTGCTCATGGAAGAGGGAGGAGGAGGGCGATTTCTAGGTCAAACAGTAGGAATGTAATGGCAATTAAGAAGAATTTTATGGAGAAGGGTAGTCGTGCTGAGCCTAGGGGGTCGAAGCCACATTCGTAAGGACTGGATTTTTCTAGGTATAGGTATAGTTGTGGTAGTCAGAAGGCGATTAGGACGATGATAGTGGATAGGGCAGTGTTGATGATTAATGTAATAATAAGGTTGATTATTTTTCTCTGGCGTTACCCAGAACTTAATGATTGGAAATCAGTAGTACTAATTATACTAGAAAAATATGAGCCTCATCAGTAGATTGACACATATAGGAAAAGTCATACTACATCTACGAAGTGTCAGTATCACGCAGCTGCTTCAAAGCCAAAATGATGTGTGGATGTAAAGTGAAAGTTAAATTGTCGGAGGAGGCAGACGATTAGGAAGGTTGTGCCAATGATTACATGGAGGCCGTGGAAACCTGTGGCTACAAAGAAGGTAGATCCGTAGACTCCGTCTGAAATAGTGAAGGAGGATTCATAATACTCTGAGGCTTGGAGAATAGTAAAATAGAGACCTAATAGGATTGTGATTGATAGAGCTTGGATTATTTGTTTTCGGTTTCCTTCTATTAGGCTGTGGTGTGCTCATGTGATTGAAACTCCTGAGGCTAGAAGAATTGATGTGTTTAATAGTGGAACTTCAAGTGGGTTAAGTGGGTGGATACCAGTGGGAGGTCAGCAACCACCTAGTTCAGGAGTGGGTGCAAGGCTTGAATGATAGAATGCTCAGAAGAATCCTAAAAAGAAAAATACTTCGGATACAATGAATAGGACTATGCCATATCGTAGGCCTTTTTGCACAACGGGGGTATGGTGGCCTTGAAATGTGCCTTCTCGTACAATGTCTCGTCATCATTGGTATATAGTGAGAAATATGCATGTTAGGCCAATGACAACTAGGAGAAAAGAGTTGAAGTGAAATCATATGATTAGACCAGATGTTAGTAGGAGGGCGGATAAGGCTCCGGTTAGTGGTCATGGGCTGGGGTTAACTATGTGATAGGCATGTGTTTGGTGGGTCATTAAGAGTTGTCATGTAGGTATAAGCTTACTAGTAGGGTAAAAACGTAGGCTTGAATTATAGCTACGGCTAGTTCTAGGATTGTTAGGAGGAAGAGGATGGTGAATGTAATAGTTGATACTGTTATGCTAATTGAGGATAGTGCTAATGTTGCGGAACCAATTAGGTGCATAAGTAGATGGCCGGCGGTAATGTTGGCAGTTAATCGCACTGCTAATGCTACAGGTTGGATGAATAAACTGATTGTCTCAATAATGACGAGTATTGGAACTAGTGGTGTAGGTGTTCCTTGGGGCAAAAAGTGGGCTAATGATACTTTGGGCTTATTTCGAAAGCCTATGAGAACAGTGGCTAGTCATAGTGGAATAGCTATGCCGATATTTATGGAAAGCTGTGTTGTAGGAGTGAAAGAGTAAGGTAATAGTCCTAGGAGATTTGTGGAAGCGATAAATAGGATGAGGGATATTAGTATTAGGGCTCAGGATCGTCCTTGTTTGTTGTGAATTATTAGCATTTGTTTTGTAATGAGTCGAATTAATCAGATTTGTAGAATTTGAATGCGATTTGGTAGTCAGCGTTTTGGGGAAGTAAGTAGTAAACACGGGAAAAGTATAATAATTGGTAGGGTTGTAATACCTAAGATAGTAGGGGTGACGAATGGGGCAAATAGATTTTCGTTCATTTTGTCTCTCAAGGAAGTTGGGTTGTTGGTTGAATGTGTTTTTTCTCTTTAGGAGGGATGGAGGTTATTGTTTGGTTAATTATTTTTGATTGATAAATGCAAAATAGTGATAGAATTATTAGGGTGATAGTTAGGAGTCATGTTGATGTATCTAGTTGTGGCATTGGTTTTTGAGGGTTTGTTAAGCCTTGCAATACTTATAGTATTTATATTGAGTTTCTCAAAAATGATTGCATCATAGAAGATCACTTTTCGAAATATTTTAGCGTGGTTATTTCTAATACAATGGGCATAAAACTGTGATTAGAACCACAGATTTCTGAGCATTGGCCGTAATATACCCCAGGGCGAGTAGATGTTAGGGTAGCTTGGTTTAGTCGGCCTGGGATAGCATCTGCTTTTAACCCTAGGGATGGTACAGTTCACGCGTGAATGACATCTTCTGATGAGATTAATACACGGATTGGGAGTTCTATAGGAAGGACTACTCGATTATCGACTTCTAAGAGTCGTAGTTGTCCTGGGGCAAGGTCTTGGGTTGGGATCATGTATGAATCGAATGTTAGATCTTCGTAGTCCGTATATTCATAGCTTCAGTATCATTGATGGCCTATAGCTTTAACTGTTAGGTAAGGATTATAGATTTCATCCATTATGTAGAGGATGCGCAAAGATGGTAAAGCAATTAGGACTAGGATCACGGCGGGTAAAATGGTTCAGATGGTCTCTACTTCTTGGGCATCTATGGTGCTTGTGTGAGTTAGTTTTGTTGTTAGTATTAGGATAATAATATATAATACTAATGAACTAATTAGGAACACAATTATCAATGTGTGATCGTGGAAGTATGTCAGTTCTTCTATAATAGGGGACGTGGCGTCTTGGAAGCCAAGTTGTATTGGGTAAGGCATATAAGATATATAGGATTTAAACCTATGATCTAACTATGGCAAAGTTATGTAATGGTCATTACTAATATCTTTAGAGAAAGTCATAGAGGTTATGGGATTGACTTGAAATTAATCTTAGGAGGTTCGATTCCTTCCTTTCTTGTGTTTAAACTTTTACGAAGACTGGTTGTTCAAATGTGTGGTAAGGAGGAGGGCATCCGTATAGTCATTCAATGTTGGTTGTAGTCAATTCTACGGTAGATACTTCTCGTTTGGATGCGAAAGCTTCTCAAATAATAAATACTATTAGGATTACGGCGGTTAGTGAGATGAAAGAACCGATGGAGGAAATAACATTTCATGTAGTATAAGCGTCTGGGTAATCTGAGTATCGTCGCGGCATACCAGATAAGCCTAGGAAATGCTGAGGGAAGAAGGTCATATTGACTCCTACAAATATAATGGAGAAGTGGATTTTTGCCCATAGATCATTCAGTGTGTAGCCCGTAAATAGGGGGAATCAGTGGACAAAGCCACCTATAATTGCGAATACAGCTCCTATGGATAAAACGTAGTGGAAGTGGGCTACTACATAATAAGTGTCGTGGAGAACGATGTCCAATGATGAGTTAGCTAGAACAATCCCTGTTAATCCGCCAATTGTAAATAGGAAAATAAATCCGAGGGCTCATAGTAGGGCTGGGGATCATTTGATGTTTCCACCGTGAAGTGTTGCTAATCAACTAAATACTTTTACTCCTGTAGGGATAGCAATAATCATAGTGGCTGAAGTGAAGTAAGCTCGGGTGTCAACGTCTAGTCCAACTGTGAACATATGGTGGGCTCAAACGATGAAACCTAGGAATCCAATAGATATTATAGCTCAAACTATGCCTATATAGCCGAAAGGTTCTTTTTTACCGGAGTAGTAAGTTACAATGTGAGAGATTATGCCAAATCCTGGGAGAATTAGAATGTAGACTTCTGGGTGGCCAAAGAATCAGAAGAGATGTTGATATAGGATTGGGTCTCCGCCCCCGGCAGGATCGAAAAATGTTGTGTTCAGGTTTCGGTCTGTTAGAAGCATTGTGATACCAGCTGCTAAGACTGGTAGTGAAAGGAGAAGAAGGACTGCTGTAATTATTACGGATCAAACGAATAGTGGGGTTTGATATTGAGATAAGGCTGGGGGTTTCATGTTGATAATCGTGGTAATGAAATTAATTGCCCCTAGAATGGATGATACACCTGCTAGGTGGAGGGAGAAGATAGCTAAATCTACTGAAGCCCCAGCGTGGGCCAGATTTCCAGCTAATGGGGGGTATACAGTCCATCCTGTTCCTGCTCCCGCTTCTACTGTTGAGGATGCTAATAGAAGAAGGAAAGATGGTGGCAAGAGTCAGAAGCTTATGTTATTTATTCGTGGGAATGCCATATCAGGTGCGCCAATTATTAATGGTACTAACCAGTTGCCGAAACCTCCAATTATAATAGGCATTACTATGAAGAAAATTATTACGAAGGCATGGGCAGTGACAATAACATTGTAAATTTGGTCATCTCCAAGGAGGGTGCCAGGTTGACCGAGTTCTGCACGAATAAGCAAGCTTAGGGCAGTTCCTACTATTCCTGCTCAAGCGCCGAATAGTAAGTATAGTGTGCCAATATCTTTGTGATTGGTTGAGAATAGTCAACGGGTAATGAACATAGGTAAAATGGCTGAGGTAAGCATTGAACTGTAAATTCAAAGACAGAGGTTAACAATCTCTTTTTACCAATATAAATTGAAGCCAAGAGTTCAGGTGCTTAGCTGTTAACTAAGAGTTAGTGGGATAGATACCCACCAATTTAGCTTTGAAAAGGCTTTATTGTTGGCCCCCCCCCCACGCCTTTTTTTTCTTGATAAAGGCGTGGGGGTGGTTTAATGAGGCAAAGGTTAGGTGGTTTGACACCTGCTTAAGGCTTTGAAGGCCTTTGGTCTAAGGTTGAACCTAAACCTTTTGTTGGCTTTGAAGTATATATTACGTTGAATTGCAAATTCAAAGAAGTAGTCAGATGGCTGCCAAGGCTTGGGTAGTTGAAGAATTTAGCTTAATGAAAGTGTTCGATTTGCGTTCGGATGATGCAAGATAAAGGCTTGTAATTCTTAGTGTATTAGGGTGATAAGTAGGGGTGTTAGTGGAAGTAGTAGGGATGAGATGATGGTGAGAGTGGGGATAATGTTGATTGTTTTTGTTTGGGGGTAGGGTCATTGGATTTTTGAGTTGTTAGTGGTGGGGAATATAGTGAGTGTGGAGGCATAGATGATACGTATATAGAAGAATAGGTTTAATAGGGCTGATAGTGCTATCAAGGTTGCTATAATGATATTGTCATTGGCTACAAGTTCTTGTAGGATTAGTCATTTTGGCATGAAGCCAGTTAGAGGAGGAAGTCCCCCTAGGGATAGAAGTGTAAGGAGGATGGCTGTGGTTATGGGTGCGGATTTATTTCATAGGTTTGTTAGTGATTTAATTTTTGTGACTGATGCAAAGTTAAGTATGAGGAATAGGGTTAGTGTGGCGATGATATAAATGAGTAAGTTGAGTAGTGCTAGGGGAGGGTTAATTATTATGATAATAGCCATTCATCCTATGTGGGCGATGGAAGAGTAGGCTAGGATTTTTCGTAGGTGTGTTTGATTAAGGCCTCCTCAGCCTCCGAGTATTGTTGATAGGAAGGCTAGGGTAATAAGGACTTTTATGTTCAGGGTTGGGGAGATTTGATATAATAATGCTGTTGGAGCGATTTTTTGTCAGGTAAGAAGGATTATGCCTGATGAAAGTGAGATTCCTTGTGTAACTTCTGGTACTCAAAAATGGAAGGGGGCTAGGCCTAGTTTTATGGCTAATGCTAGGGTTATTAGGATTGAGGCTGTTGGGTTGGATATTTGGAGTAGGGTTCATTGATTTGTCATTCAAGCATTATGGATAACAGCAAATATGACTAGTATTGAGGCGGTGGCTTGTGTTAGGAAATATTTGATAGCAGCTTCTGTGGATCGTGGGTGGTTAGGGTAAGTTATTATTGGGATAATTGCAAGGGTGTTAATTTCTAGGCCTATTCAGGCTATTAGTCAGTGATTGCTAAATAGTGTGAGTGATGTACCTAGGAAGAGGCTGATGGAGATAATTAGAAATACGTATGGAGACATTAGTATGGGAAGGATGTAAACCAACATTTTCGGGGTATGGGCCCGATAGCTTATTTAGCTGACCTTACTAGAATGTGGTGTAAAGGAAACACAGAGAAATTTGGGTTCTCTGATATGGGTTCAAATCCTATTGTTCTAGAAATAAGGGGGCTTGCACCCCTATAATTTATCCTATCAAGATAACTCTTTTGTCAGACATATTTCTTAGATTTGTGGGGGGATACATGATAATGCAATTGGGATAGAGATAAATCATAGGCAGAGGGCTAGTGTTAAGGGTAGGAAGTTTTTTCATAAGAGGTATATTAGTTGGTCGTAACGGAATCGTGGGTAGGAGGCTCGAATTCATAGAAATATAAATGTGAGGAATAGTGTTTTTAGTATGAAGGATAATGTGCTTAGGTGGGAAAAATTGTGGTTGAAGGAGGATCCTAGGAATAGGATAGCTGTTATTGCGTTTATGGCCATGATGTTGGCGTATTCTGCTAGGAAGAATATGGCGAATGGGCCTGCAGCGTATTCGACATTGAATCCTGAGACTAATTCTGATTCTCCTTCAGTTAAGTCAAAGGGTGCTCGGTTAGTCTCGGCTAGGGTTGAGATGTATCATATTATGGCTAGAGGTCATGTAGATACAATTAGTCATATATTTTCTTGTGTAATGATTAGGTTTTTTAGGGTGAAAGAGCCATTGATGAGTATAATTGAAAGAAGAATGATTGCTAATGTTACTTCATATGAAATAGTTTGGGCTACTGCTCGTAGGGCTCCAATTAGGGCGTATTTTGAGTTTGACGCCCAGCCTGATCATAGGATTGAGTAGACCGATAGTCCAGATAGGGAGAGGATAAATAATAGGCCGAGGTTGAGGTCAATTAGGGCATGAGGTATTGGTAGGGGGGTTCAGATGGTTAGGGCTAGTGTGAGAGCTAGGATTGGGGCAATAATAAATATTGAGACGGATGATGTTAAAGGTCGTAAGGGTTCTTTTGTGAATAGTTTGATGGCATCAGCAACTGGTTGTAAGAGTCCGTAGGGGCCTACGATATTTGGGCCTTTGCGAAATTGTATATACCCTAGGACTTTTCGTTCGACTAGTGTTAGGAAGGCTACTGCTAGTAAAATGGGGATAATATATATGAGTAAGTTGATAACGAACATTTATTAAGGAGAGGATTTGAACCTCTGGTTATAAAGGCTTAAGTTTTATGCAATTGCCGACTCTGCCACCTTAATGACTCTTTTCTAGAGTGGAAAGTAATTGAATTAGGATATTTAGATAAGTTCATATCTTATTTCTAAGGCTCACTATGTGGCGTAGGCCTTATTTCTCTTGTCCTTTCGTACTGGGAGGAATTAATGTACAGATAGAAACCGACCTGGATTTCTCCGGTCTGAACTCAGATCACGTAGGACTTTAATCGTTGAACAAACGAACCATTAATAGCGGCTGCACCATTTGGATGTCCTGATCCAACATCGAGGTCGTAAACCCTAATTGTCGATATGGGCTCTTAAATAGGATTGCGCTGTTATCCCTGGGGTAACTTGTTCTGTTGATCAAAATATGGGTCAATTACTGGTAGTATTACGCTTAGATTAATGAATCTTGGCTTAGTCATTCGGAGGTTTTTTTATGCTCCGAGGTCACCCCAACCAAAGGTTATAGTCTAGTAGGTCTGGGTTTGTTCCTTATGTAGGGTAAGATAGTTTGAGTTAGACTATGAATCTTAAGCTCCACAGGGTCTTCTCGTCTTGTATTAGTATTCCCGCCTCTGCACGGGAAGGTCAATTTCACTGATTGGGGATAAGAGACAGCTAAACCCTCGTGGTGCCATTCATGCGAGTCTCTAATTAAGAGACAAGTGATTATGCTACCTTTGCACGGTCAGGATACCGCGGCCGTTAAAGTGTGAGCTCACTGGGCAGGCGTTGCCTCTAATATTTGTTATGCTAGAGGTGATGTTTTTGGTAAACAGGCGGGGTTTGTATTTGCCGAGTTCCTTTTATTCCTTTTAATCTTTCCTGTTAGCACTCCTGTGTTGGGTTAACAATGGTTGTAAGAATTTTGCTAGTTATTTGATTGAAATTATTGATTTGTTAATTGTTAGTGGGTGTTCCGTTGCTAATTTAGGCTCGTGCTAGGAGAAATGTTTCTTGTTACTTATTTTAGCATTATGTCTTCTATAGGGTTATAGAATCATCCAATAGTCTATGTTAGGGATTTTGACGGTATTTTTGGGATTAAGGTTTGTTGGTGTATTTGAGCTTTAACGCTTTCTTAATTGGTGGCTGCTTTTGGGCCTACAATGGTTTTTGGTATTCATTATCCTCTAATAAAGTTTGTTTACATGATCAAAAGAGTTGTCCCCCTTTTGATTAGCTTTTAAATTTAAGTTAGGTTTATTGGTAATTTAATTAAATTTAAAGTCGAACTAAAATTCATATTTTGGATAACCAGCTATCATCAAGTTCGGTAGGCTTTTCACCTCTACTATAAAATCTTCTCACTATTTTGCTACATAGATGAGTTGGTCCTGTCAACTGTTCTATAGTAGCTCACTTGATTTCGGGAAGGCGGGCATAATTCTTTTTGTCCGATTTGACTGGCTAAATCATTATGCAAAAGGTAGAAGGTCTAATCTTTGCTTTTTAGTGCTTAGAATTGGTCTTTCATGTTTCCCTTGCGGTACTTGCGTTATTGCGCCTGGGTAAGTCTTTTCTATCGCCTATACTTAGACGGGTAAAATGGTTTAGATTAGGTGTTGTAATATTTGATTTGATAGTCGGGTGGGCTTAAATTGGCTCAAAATGGTCAGGGTTAGCTGAAATCTTTTAGGTGTAAGCTAAATGCTTTATGTTAAGCTACATTTTGATGTTCCAAGCGCACTTTCCAGTACACTTACCATGTTACGACTTTTCTCCTCTTTTGTATTTTGTTTTATTAGTTATTTGTAAGGTTTTGTCGAGGAGGGTGACGGGCGGTGTGTGCGCGCCCTATTGCCTATTTCAACTAAGCTCTCTATTCTTAATTTACTACTAAATCCTCCTTCATATTGCTCAGGTTTCATGAGATAATTCGTTGTGTTCTAATTTAGAAAATGTAGCCCATTACTTTCCTTTTCATATGCTACACCTTGACCTAACGTTTTTATGGTTAATGATCTTGCTTACTTTTTATCCCTGTTGGGGTTAGCTGACGATGGCGGTATATAGGCTGAATTGGCAAGAAAAGGTGGGGTTTATCGGGGTTTATCGATTATAGAACAGGCTCCTCTAGGTGGGTTTAGGGCACCGTCAAGTCCTTTGAGTTTTAAGCACTGGCTAGTAGTTCTCTGGCGAATAATTTTGTTGTTTAATTACCTTAGTTTAGGGCTAAGCATAGTGGGGGATTAGATACCCCACTATGTCTTAGCTGTAGTGTCTTCAGCATGATTAAAGCTACTTTGGTTATGTATTTTGATGTTAACTACAACGTATTACAGTTTAGTTAGATCTTAGCTTTATTGTATGTATTTTAGCTTAAACACGCTTTACGCCGTTTGTCTGTTAATTTGGGTTAATCGTATGACCGCGGTGGCTGGCACGAGATTTACCAACCCTAGTTAGTTATGATTTAGTCAAACTTTCGTTTATAGCTTAATATTAGTCACTGCTGTATCCCGTGGGGGTGTGGTAAAGCAAGGCGTTGTGGGCTACTTATAAGTGTGCCTGATACCCGCTCCTGTTGATTTAGTCTTAAATTTTGAGGGCATTTTCACCGGACAGCGGAAACTTGCATGTGTAGGTCTAACTACAATTAACAGTAAGGCCAGGACCAAACCTTTGTGTTTATGGGACTACATAAAAGTCCATCTAAAGCATTTTCAGTGCTTTGCTTTGGATTAAGCTACATTAAC